CCGGGAGAGAGTGCTCTACGATCAGCTTACTCGAGTAGGGGCTCATCCGTTGATTCTTGGATGCGCGTGCTAACGCGCCCAGCGGATGCGCTAACGCGCAACGGTGCTCTACGATCAGCTTACTCGAGTAGGGGCTCATCCCTTGCTTGTTCTGGCGCGCTAGCCGTTGTATATAGTCGGGCCCTTGCTTGTTTAGGTTGAAGCGCGTTAGCGCAGTAGTTTGATTGCGTATCGCGCTAGGCGCTCACGTTTTTTGGCTTCGCTGGGTGTAATGAATAGAGATCTCCCGCCAGCAGTCTTCTCTTCCTATCACTTCACTTCGTTCGAGAGATCTGATCTCTTCGGACCTCACCGGGCCGGGCGAAGGGGAAGGAAGGGGTGGGTGGTCCGGGAACAGCAACGGGAGAGGGCTCGTAGCCCCCCCTCTCCCTCTTCCCCACGCCTATTTGTTCCCCGGGCCCCGGAGAGATGCGGAACTCTTTTTTTTTTTTTAATAAAAAAGATGAATAGATAGGGCCGTGATACATTCCGGAATATTGTAAAGGTAAATAGACTCTTTTCGTCCCGCCCGCCTGAGGACCTATGTGAATGTTTTGGAATGGGGATGTTCGCCTTTTGTAACAAGTAGACCCACGATACGGACTAATAGATGTTCCTACTGTTACCCGTAAGTAAGATCTATTCATAGTTGGTCAGTCCCCCACGGCACGGCTTCTCGCTTTTCATGAATGTGTCTCCCCCTCTGCTTATGTGAGTTTGACCCGCCTTTGACTCTGCTTGCTTCTGACTCCCTATGAGCCGTTTTACGACCTTACTTTTTCGGAGGGTCGGCGGGACATGGGAGCCTCAGCTCATGCATCGGTTTACCGAAATCACCCCCGCTATCCCACTTCCTTCTATTCAAAAGGCGAGCAGCCCTTAAACAAAAAGGCCAAATTCGGGCTCTTCTTATATATATATTAAGCCCTAAAGTAGGTAGCCCCGAAAGCCTCACTCATAAGTTGCCGGGGTTGACAATGGAAAAGGCAGATGGGCCGCGGAGTCATGGGAACGAGGAAAAGTCGTTATTTGTTGGAACAGAGATGCGAACGGAGGCCCGCCTCCACTCCCCTTTCTCCTCCAACCCACAACCTTCTAGAGAGGCCTATACCTAGCCTAAAGCTGGGGGCCTCAAAACAGATCAAGCAGGAGTTTCAGTCAGAATCACTCTACTGTGCCGCCGATCTATTGATTCCATTCATTGCCAAAAACAAGGTGGCTTGCTTTCTTTCAAGCCACACTGGAAGGGAGGGAGAAAAACCTCTCTTAAGGCGGCGGCTAGGGTTGGTTGGGTCTTTGACTTTGACCGCCGCAGCGGTAGCCAAAGAATCCTACGCAATCCTAGAGCTTTCTATTTTTATTTTTTATTTTATATAAATAGAATCGCGTGGAAAGGAGCGAAGCCTCTTTCTATCTTTCTATGTAGATCGCGTATACAGGGGATGCTGTACATGATCCTTTGATCAAGATTCCGTTACCGATTCGATTTTTGCTTTTTTTTCTTCTGGCCGTGCCGTTTGTTTGATTGATTCTTTGGGCGGTAAGTCAAGAGCCGATCTCCAAGGCAACTGATTCTGGAAATAAGGAACAAGGAGTCAAGAGGAGAGGTGTAGCCGATGAGCAACAGGATGAGTAAGCTAACATAACTGCAGGGGATGATGAACACAACTATCTGATGATGCATCTCAGCTGCTTCATTCTATTGAAGCTTGGGTAATTGATGATCAGATGGATCGGGTAGACGACCCAGCAGAAACATTGATTCTACCTGAGTATTACCCCGGTTCATTCTCCATATCGGCCTGGACTCCTAAAGCAAATAAGCCCCCCGATCGAAGATGAAAGCCAAGGCGGACAGCAAAGGCCATTCTCGATATCAGCAAGATGAACGCCTCTCAGGCCACTGCATTCTCTTGTGCGCACCTCACCTCAGACTCCAGATCCCACGTCCCTGATCTTGGGTTTAGCCCATTTTAAAGCGTCCCGCTTCCCCCTCCAAAAAGAAAAGAATCGGTCATTCTGGATAAGTTCCCCAACGCCCCCAGAGGTATCCCCAAACCAATGTTTAGGGATTCCCCAAACATTGGTAACGTAACCAGGCAGTGACGGAACATGAATGAGACGCTCAACTCACAGGGACTAGATAGGGAACTCGTCACCTTAGGTGCGTCTAGCGGCTCCACAAGCCTAAACTCGTGTGGATGTCTCCCCAACGTTGGATGAGGCTCTCCTCTCCACGTGTGATCCACGAGACCATCCCATCTCATCCTATCAGCACGCATTCCATCAATTCCAAGATTCAAGACAAGAAGTAGAATCAAGAATCAAGATCTTGATCTTGAATCATATTACTCGCGAGTCTTTCTTGTTTGTACCGATTCTTTAAGGATCTTGGGATAAAGATTAACACCTGACTCATTGTACTCATGACCCGGCTTATAATTTGATAAAGAGCACTATTCTTCTTACGAGTAGAGAGTTGACAAAGTGGCCTGGACAAGTGGGCACGAGTACTAAGAAGTCCAATAGGACTAAGGCCTCAATATTGAACCATTGGGTAGAGAAGGACTCTAGCCAAATCAAAGACCAAGATCCCCAAAAAAAAGTCGACCAAGAAATCACGACTGATCTCAAAATTGGTCCAAAGTCAAGAGAAAAGATTCATGACCATCGAATAGCAAAGATAGGGGCATGGTTCATTATGAGTTGATCCCATATACAAAGGGAAATAGAATGGCGCCAAACCAAAGGGTTATTGGAAGACAGCTTCTTTCATTGAGGAAGTCACCACACGGAAGTGGAAGCAGAGCCTAAGTGTTTGCGAAGCTAAAGAAGGCCTCAAAAGCAATCCCCATGAAAGGACAAGAGGTGAACTTGAAGTGTGAAAATGAATGGATGCAGTTACCGTCAGGAATTTTATAAGAAATAGGTATGAACCAGTAAATGCTTGTAATGGATAAAGCAAAGACAGAACCATCTAAGAGGAGGGCATTCTATCTCGTAGTAGGGGTGGAAAGCCATGATGATTTCGAACAAGGACTGCAAAGCAACAAAACTAAAGCAGCATCACCAGAGAACCCAGAATAGGTCACTGGGCAAAAGAGAGCACAGATCTGCATCCTGGTAAGTTTGACGCCATTCCAAATGGCGCGCGGAGAAAAACGCCAATCGAAATGGCGTCATATGGAGGAGCTTTCAGAAAACGCCCTGGATCACAGGGACAGCTCGGGAAGGCAGAAGCCAGCGAAGAAAACTACAGGTTGCTTTGCCACCAACCTAGCGAAGCCAGCGAAGAAAAGCTGATCTACGACCACCCTATATAAAAGGGCGTTAGCGCTTTACTTAAACAAGCAACGGGTGAGCCCCAGCAAGCAAGAAGAAGATGCGCGTACTAAGCAACCAAGCAACGGCTGAGCTAGCTGCTCTACGACCACTCTCTCCCGATGGTCGAGCTGATCTACGACCACCCTCCTCTTTCCGTCCGCTCTTCCCGAAGTGAGCGAATTGCATGTAGAGATCCGTAGGGGCTTATAGTTTAATTGGTTGAAACGTACCGCTCATAACGGTGATATTGTAGGTTCGAGCCCTACTAAGCCTACCACCCCTAAAGTACAGTCGAAGTCCCCGCCACCCTGCAGATCTCAATGACGCGACGGCACCTGGAACCACACTGCTGCCGCTGCCCTTCGGGCACGCCTCCTACGCTTACCACTCACCTACGCTCTTGCAGCATGCCCCCTTCGGGCAATACGGCTTTCGTAATACGCGAAGCAGCTGAGCGATAGCTCTTCGATCGCTATATTCTTGCGATAGCGAAGGTCAGATCAATCTGAGCGAAGTTACGGCTTTAGGCGAAGAGCGAGAGCGATTCTATAACTTATTGTTTTTGTTTTGTTCCCGAACAACGATCATTCATTACGGCCGGCCCGACCAAACACTGAAAGCCCGGTCCGGGCAAGCTATATTATGGAACTGATCTGACCGAACTGGGAAAAATGGAACAAGATCTCGATCTCAATAAGGAATTGGAATCAGGAAGGGCCGGCAAGAATCAATGCGATAACGAGGGGCGATAGCGAAGGCGTGGTTCATCCTCTAAGATAGAGTAGATGCGAAGGTTCGGATCGAAGATCTTCGCGAGACGGCCCATGAATCTCGAGAATCGAGCGTGGGGCGCGTTAGCCCTACCGCATTCCGGCCCCGGGGCCTGAAATTGGTCCTTTCTTTCTCTCGTCTTCTCTGTCTATTGAACAATATTCATTGCCTCACCTAAACGGCTATGTCAATAGTCATCGCCTTGCCCTTGTCTAATAAGCCGTCTTCAAGACGCATTGCCTCTTTCAGAGCCAATTCTTCAATGGCCTTTTCCTTTCCTTCTCTACTTCCCTCGAAACTCCCCGTAACTGCACTCGCCACTTCAATCGCTACAAGCCACCGGAGCAGATATAGCAATCGGAGCTGGAGCTTGGGTCGTTCTCTTTCGTTCCGGCTATCTCAACTCAGCCATTCCTGTTCGTTCGGCTGGCAGATCAGCTGATCTACGACCACCCTCTTCATGGTGAAATGGCGGAAGCGAGGCTGGTCGTAGACCAGATAGGAGGTGCGGCAGGGGATTCGTCGAGATAAAGATCACATCGTGGTTTTGGCCTGGCCCATTTCTCCTATTGCTGGGATTGCTGCCTCCGCATCGGATCACTCGGCTACCAAAAACCTATTTTGGGCCCTCAGTTTTCTGGCATCGAATCGAGCCTCAATTATGTCTGGTAGGAGAGGTAGGGAGGGTTCGGGTGCGGATGAGCGGGAAGAGGCGGGGATCGAATCATCGGCTTAACAGGCAGTTGAAAGGGAAGTAATGAGGTAGGGATTTGAATACCAAGGATCGGATGCATGGCCTGCCAACTTGATAGCTGCTTCAAATCCATCTATCTATGAACGAAAGAGGTAGCAATCTCCTCCTTGTG